TATTTATTGAACTATCCGAACTACTTTGATTTTTTTGTTTCTATTCACGTAGTTTTTGTGAATCCATACAACTTATTTTCTTATCTTGCATTACATTTCCGAACCATTCTTTGAATTCTTCGTTCTTTTTCTTGATTTAATCTCTTTAGTCATTCAATATTCAATTCACAATTAGAGATGAAACAGAAGGGCTTCTTTTTTTGAATCCCTATCCTAATTTACAGTAGCAGGTCAAATTTCGATATATAGTTAGCTCATATATAACTAGTTAATATCTAATATCACATATACATGTGTTTCTTCCATACCGTAAACCAATTATTCATGTCTTAGATTCAATATTTCAGTGATCTAAGTTCATGTAATTTTTTTTGATTTATGAAAATTCTTTTTTGGTCAATTGTTGAATTGAATGTGAATGAATGAAAGGGGAATCTGTTCTATACAATATCTTTTTTTACAACATCTTTTTTTAATCACACGTCATAAACAGAAATATCATATGAAATTATCGCTCCTAATATCTAATATACTAATATATATATCCTAATATATGTATAAATCTATGTATATATGTATAAATTAAATAAATAAATAAATATTCAATATTTAAATAATAATATTAAATAATATTAAAATATAATATTAAATAATATTAAAATAAAAATATAAAAATATATATATAAAATATAAATATATATAAAATATATAAATATATATATAAAATATAAATATATATAAAATATAAATATATATAAAATATATAAATATATATATATAATATATAGAATAATAATCTAATAATATTAAAAATAATAATCTAATAATATTAAAATTCTAATAATATTAAAATCATAATCTAATAATATTAAAATCGAATTAATAAAAAAAAAAAAGAATAAAATATATAAAATATATAAAATAAATATAGAATATAAATAAAATTAAAATATTATATATTATAAATAAAATGAAGAATCAAATAAAAATGTTTTTTTTTTAATATTTTTAATAATAATAATATTGATAATTATTCTATTATAAATTGATAATTATTATATTATAAATTGATAATTATTATATTCTAATTATATTTATATTATAATTATATTATAATTGAATGAAGAAAACAAAATACAACAATACAAAACAATAAAAAAAAAAGAATATTCGTTGGAGAGAAATAGAAATTGATCAAACAAAGGGTATTTTTAGGAAAAATAGGAAAAAGATCTTTTCGATAGATCTCTTTCCTTTTTTTTTTTTTTACAATTCTCTGGTAACTCGTTTTTCCTATTATATTACACGAAATTGTATACTTATTTGATTTTTTTTATTTATACCTTAATTGCATCTTTCTTATTTTATATATATATTATATATAACCTTCTAAAATTTTCCAAATTTCTTTCTATTTTATATAGTTATAGTCCCTAAGTAGATTATCTTGAGCCGCACATACATTGCGGCGAGCTAAACTAAAATATTTTGAAAACTAATCAATGATGGCCTTCCATGGATTCACCTATATAAGCCGCAGCTAAAGTAGCAAAAATAAGAGCTTGAATACCGCTTGTAAATAATCCAAGGAACATGACAGGTATCGGAACTACTAAAGGTACTAAAGAAACAAGAACAACAACTACTAATTCATCAGCTAATATATTTCCGAAAAGTCGAAAACTAAGCGATAAGGGTTTTGTAAAATCTTCTAAGATGTTAATTGGTAAAAGGATTGGAGTTGGTTGGATGTATTTACCAAAATAAGCTAATCCTTTTTTTGAAAGACCCGCATAGAAATATGCTACTGACGTAAGTAAAGCTAATGCAACAGTAGTATTTATATCATTTGTGGGTGCAGCTAACTCCCCATGAGGTAACTGTATTATTTTCCAAGGCAAAAGAGCCCCTGACCAATTAGAAACAAAAATAAATAAAAACATAGTTCCAATAAAAGGAACCCACGGACCATATTCTTCTCCAATCTGAGTTTTGCTCACGTCTCGAATGAATTCAAGTACATATTCAAAGAAATTCTGACCGAAAGTAGGGATGGTTTGCGGATTTCGAACAACTAAAATGGCTGAAACTAATAAAATAGCAATTACAACCCAAGAAGTAATAAGTACTTGGGCATGCACTTTGAAACCCCCTATTTGCCAATAGAAATGTTGGCCTACTTCCACAGCGGATATATCATATAATCTTTTTAATGTGTTGATGGAACATAATAGAACATTCATATTGCCCTGCCCTCTAAAAGAAATAGAACTTTAAAAGAAATTATTTTGATTCAACCATCTTCTTTTTGACTTCTCTACTTCAATTCGAAATTATATATTTGATTTTGAATACCGACTAATCACATAATATTTCCGGTTATTTTTGTTTTCTTTTTTATCTTTTTCTTTTTTGCGCGATTCAGTATTCAGTAATAGTATAGTAATAGATTCCATAAATCTATGGAATTCCCCAAACAAAATAATTTATTTATCTTATTATTAATCAAGAATTTCATATATAGCTAGAACGACCCTCACAAATTGCAAATACTAATTTGTTCAGAATTAATCGGATTGAAGCTATAGCATCATCATTAGCTGGAATCGAAATATCTGCGAGATCCGGGTCACAATTTGTATCGATTAAACAAATCGTTGGAATTCCCAAAGTGATACATTCTCGAAGAGCCGTATATTCTTCTTGCTGATCAACGATTATTACAATATCGGGTAATCCCGTCATATATTTTATGCCGCCCAGGTATGTTTCCAAGTGGGATAATTGTCTCTTCAACATAGCGGCATCTCTTTTTGGAAGACAGTTGAGTCTCCCCGTCTTTTGTTCCGTTCTCAAGTCCCTGAACTTATGAAGTCTCGTTTCTGTAGTATACCAATTCGTTAACATACCGCCGAGCCATTTTTTATTAACATAGTGACACCGAGCTTTTATTGCAGCCCGCGCTACTGAATCAGCTGCTTTATTTTTTGTACCAACAATTAAGAATTGTTTTCCCATACTTGCTGCATCAAAAACTAAATCACAAGCTTCTGATAAAAAACGAGCAGTTCTAGTAAGATTTGTAATATGAATACCCTTACGCTTTGCCGATATATCAGGTGCCATTCTAGGATTCCATTTCCTAGTACCGTGGCCAAAATGAACTCCTGCTTCCATCATCTCTTCCAAAGTTATGTTCCAATATCTTTTTGTCATTTATCCCCACACTTTTTTTTTTTTTTCAAAAAAAAAAAATTGACAAAAAAAAACGAGACCGGGTATCCTGAAATACCGGGTATCCTGAAATAGAAATAAATAATTGTTCCGATGGAACCTTTTCTTCTACCGAAGATTGACCGTTGATACATGATCAGGCCATTCATTTTTTTCTATTTATTATTTTCTTTATTACTATTACCAAATCAAATGACCGCGTTTAAAGAGATGAATGCGCTCTTAGGAATCATTAAATCTTATAAATGATTGCTCTGATGTATCGCATAAATTCTTTGAAATGAAAAAGTCAAATAATTCTCTGTGGTGGAACAAAATATCTCTCATTTCTCCCTCGAATAAATTATTTTTTTTTGTTTCCAAAGTAATTTTGTTATGTTGCTTTGGCCTTGAGCGGTGCATTACTCTTTTGAATCCAGTACCAACGGGTATCATTCCCCCTAAAACAACGTTCTCTTTCAGACCTTTCAACCAATCGATACGGCCCCGGAGAGCGGCTTTTGCTAAAACTCTAGCAGTTTCTTGAAAACTCGCTTCGGATATGAAACTTTTTGTATTCAGAGATGTTTTTGTTATTCCCAATAAAAGAGCTCGGTAACAGATCGGTTCTTCCAAGGCACGCCCCGTTCGTTCAGCTCGCAACAATCCAATTAGTTCGCCGGGTGAAAAAACATTAGACATTCCATCTTCTGAAACCAAGACTTTTGATGTTATTTGACGCACAATAATTTCTATATGTCTATTATGGATGTGCACTCCCTGAGATCGATAAACCTTTTGGATTTTATTAACCAAAGAAATACGACTTTGCACTATAGTTAGCTCAGCACCAATCAAAAATCCCCAAGGAATGCCAAGAATTCTTGTTATACGCTCGTTCCAAGCATCAACTCTCTTTTCGAGGCTCATCGATATTGAATCAATCGAACGCACTTCTAATACCTGTTCGACTTTTGGAAGACCCTGTGTTATATCACCAGATCTCGATTTTTCATATAAAAATGTAACTAATATATCTCCTTCATAAAGGATTTCCCCATAATGGCCATGAATAGTTGCTCCTGGAGTCGCCAAATAGGGGTTAGCCGATCTTATTACTATAGAATCAATTTGAAGAATTAGAACTTGACCCGATTTTAGGTGTGGTCCATTTTTCGTTTTAGCTATACATACATTTTCACAAATAAATTGTCCAAGGCTAATTATTGTAAATGCTTTTTCACAATAATTATGATGATAATCATGATGGAGAAAATACCAATTCAAATGGAATGGATTTAAAACAATGTTACTGCAGAGATCGGGCTTATAAATTCTCTCGTTTTCGTCCATTAAATAATATTGAAATACTTTAAAAGTTTCCTTTAATTTGTCAAGTTGCAAATTTTTAGTTATCGAGATCTGATTATGAGTTATTAAAGGGTAAAATGAATAAAAATTTGCAACTCGAAGGGATATTCCTAAAGGGCCTAACAAATTCTTAATTGGAATTCGAGGATCTCTTTGAATTTGATTAATTACTTCTTTTATCCCATTGGGGTATTTTACATCGTTGAATGGTCCCATTTGAAAACAATTAGATGATGATAAAATCATCAAAGATCGGCATTCCTTATTTCTATTCAACAACATACGAATAGTTCCTTGATTTTGGCTAAGTGATTGTTGGATTTTTGCCTTGGAATAAATAGAAGAAAATGGATTGATATTGGTACGATCTGACTCATTATCCGAGATCAATCCTGAACCGGACGAATCGTTCCTTT